CTAAAATAAACAGGGTTAGTCCTTTGTTTTTTTTTCTATTTTATTTCATTAATTGAATTTTGTTTGTTGATTAAGGTGAAGTTCCGTAAAAACCCCCGCCTTTTTTAAAATATCATGAACAGTTCCTGTAGGTTGAGCGCCTTTTTCAAGGAAGTATAGAATAGCAGGAACATTTAAATAAATTTGATTCTTTATCGGATCATAAAAACCCACTTTCCGAAGATCTCTTCCCTCTCGTCGAGCTCGAACATCAATTGCAACTATTCGATAAATGGCTCATTGGGATAGATGAACAATACCCCCCCTAGAAACGTATAAGAGGTTTTTCCCTCGTACGGCTCGAGAAAATTCGAAATTATGTCTATGTATAAAATTACAATATCAAATATATCCATAAAATCATCAAATTAATTAGACTATTGATTTTACTTTATTTTCTTATTCTTATCCAACAAAAAGAAAATTAGTCGTATTTGCACCCTCATAACTCAAGTTGGATAACTCTGAAATAACTCAAAAGAACAACCTTTTAGATATTTCATCTATTGAGCGGTCTCTAACCCTTTAATTGTCTTCTTTAGAATCCATTTTGATTCTTCATTCTGATCTAGTTGTTAAGACAATTGAAAAAGGTATTTCCTTGTTCCAGGATCTTTGCCTTGAATCATTGGGTTTAGACATTACTTCGGTGATCTTTAAATCCTTTCAAAACGGCAGCAACATACCATTTTTTGCGATTTCCTTCTGTCAAAGAATCATACAAATGTTGGATTCCTGCGTAATACACTTTCCTTTTGATTTGATCGAAAAAGTTTTACCAATTTCAGACCTTCCCTTGGAATTGGAAATTTTCTCGAATGGGCCCCTTTAAGTTTATGTATCGAAAATATACTTACGAAGTTGTTCCAATTTGTTGATTGATACTAACCCTAGATTCTTGCCCCTGAAAAATAAAAAAATACTTTCTACTCGAGCTCCATCCTATACTATATTATACCACCCCCCCCCCAAAAAAAAAAGGGGTTACAGCGGAATAGAACAAATGATGTCGAGCCAAGAGCACTTTCATTCCTATATATTCCTATATAATATATATAAAAATGGTGGATGTAAGACTCCACAGCGGATCATGTCCTTCAAGTCGCACGTTGCTTTCTACCACATCGTTTTAAACGAAGTTTTACCATAACATTCCTTCAGTTTGGAACCCATATGTAATTGATTCAATTATGGAATCGTGAATAATCATTGGTTCGGTTGATACATAGTAATCTATACCTTTTCTTCTATAATGAAAAACGGAGAGTATCAGCAAGAATAAATTAATTTAACCCCATTTTTTTAGATTAATAGAGATTAATAGAATTTAATATTGGAAATTCTATTTTCTTAATCATTGTAAATTTGAAACTATTTTTCTATTTTTGTAAAAATCAAATTAGTTAACTAAATTATAACTAATATAACACGAATAAATAAATATAATACGAAGAAACAAGTTATTTTGAATCTGTATCTTCAAGTAAGATAATAGTGATAATAAATTCAACAATTTCACACTTCTTCAAGTACCAAGAACTCATAGGGGTTCGTTACAAAGATTTAATTGATTGAAAAATTTCCTATCCGATATAATTATTTGCATTTTGAAAAACAGAAAGTTTTCCAGCAAGGACCTTTCGTTTTTTATTATCATTTTATCATCAGTAAGAGAGAGGGAAAAAAATATTAGATTAAACAATCTGTGATTAAAAAAAAAATAGATAAAAAAACACTGATGTAAGAGAAGATTGAAATTTTATGTTGTTCTTTTTTTTTAATATTTATACTGTAAAATCATTACTATTTAACGAATCGCAAATGAATTCAATTTACTATTTCATATGCGTGTTATTTGAACTCAATTAAATTTGTGAAAACCTCCAAAAAAATAATAATCACATTCTATCCCAATATTCTACTCTTAATCTTAATACACTTAATACAGAAGGCTGTTGGAAAAGGCAATCTTTTATATTATATATATATATTTTTTATTTTATATATATATATTTTTTTATGATATAAAAAAATAATAATAATATTATCTATTATATTATATATATATAATATATATATATATTATTATATTATATAGACTATTATATAGACAGGGTATGCTCTGGGACGGAAGGATTCGAACCTCCGAATAGCGGGACCAAAACCCGTTGCCTTACCACTTGGCCACGCCCCATTTATTTCTATTCGATACTAATAAACACTAATATTAAACACTACACTAATAGCGGTACGGGTTATTCGTCAACTCCTGTTAAAATATCTATTATTTATAAAATAAAATGGATTACTAGAATTTTTATACATGTAAACTATACATGTAGACATAGAATTAAACTGAATTTATTGATCATTACATATAATTCAATTAAGATATTGTACGAAAGTATGATTTATTCTATTCTCTTTTGATTTGAGATATAGAAGGATTGATTTTTGATTGGGTGAGTTCAAATAAAAGAAAGCTTTTTGGTCTATCTTATTTTATTTTTATTCATTTTTTTTTATTCTATTCTATCAATAATAACATATCTATAATAATAAACTCAATTAAATTTATTAACAACTCAATCAAAATAAATACAATTATCCCCCCCCCCAAAAAAAAATGTTTGTTATGCTTAATATTTTTAGTTTGATCTGTATATACCTTAATCCTGCTCTTTATTCCAGTAGTTTTTTCGTCGCCAAATTGCCCGAAGCTTACGCTTTTTTGAATCCAATTGTAGATGTTATGCCAGTAATACCCCTGTTCTTTTTTCTCTTAGCCTTTGTTTGGCAAGCTGCTGTAAGTTTTCGATGATATTTTTAATAAAGTCCCAGACAAATCCACGATTTATTCGAAAAAAAAATTCGTAGAATTGATAAGATCAGATAAGTCGTACACTTTCAATTCAAATATTGAAATTATTGTACAACCGCGACAAGTTCGGATCACCCCACTTTAATCTCTTGTAAAAAAAAAAAAAAATAGAGTATGTGGTATAAAAGTGGAGAATCTATTCTCTTTTTTCCTAAAAAAATCTTGGAGATTGTGTAATGCTTACTCTCAAACTATTTGTTTACACGGTAGTGATATTCTTTGTTTCTCTCTTTATCTTCGGATTCCTGTCTAATGATCCAGGACGTAATCCTGGACGTGAAGACTAAAAAATAAGGGTTTCTTTGCTTTAAAACTGTAAAACTGTTATTAGTAAGATTTTATCTATTCCACTTTTTTAATTATTAATTTTGAACTAGTAAAAAAAAAAGAGTTCGCGATAAATTCGAAAGAAAATAACAAGCCATCAACGAAAACGGAAAGAGAGGGATTCGAACCCTCGGTACGAAAAACTCGTACAACGGATTAGCAATCCGACGCTTTAGTCCACTCAGCCATCTCTCCTCCCAATTGAAAAGGGATAATACTATGTTACATTATAAAAAATAAGGCTTGAAAATGCCCGTCATAGGTCATAGTATATACTCTTATTTTTTAATTTCGTGATTTTGTCCGAAGGGGCTTTTTATTTTAGTTCCACGGCCCGGCCTGGTCAGTACTTAGCCGGGCCCGCCCTTTTGTTCCAACAAATCATAAATAAAAAGATTTATTAAATTGAAAAAAAAAAAAAAAAATAAAAAAAAAAATTGCTTGTTATTGCGATAAAAAAGAACTTTTTCAATTTCTATGATTATGATATAGAATCAAATGGTATAGAATCAAAGTGCCGTTTCTTTCTTATCTTAGTTAGTCCTTTTATTCCGGTTTAAATAAGAAAAAGGGCACTCTCGTTTCTTGCCAGAATCTACTTTTGTGTTATGGCTTAAGTTCAAGACAAAAAACTCGGGCAAAAAAGCACTTGTTATTTAGTTATTAAAATTAAATAAATCCCCCTTTCCGAATCTCATTAGGTCCTCACAAAAGGGTAAACGCTCTAGTTTTCCTGATTCTTTTCTGATCTTTTGTTTTTTGATTAGGGTCGACAAAAGGCGCATTTATATACAATAATCTTATTGTAGCGGGTATAGTTTAGTGGTAAAAGTGTGATTCGTTCTTTAACCCTTTATATAGTTAAAGGGTCTTTCGGTTTGATTAATATTTATTCCGAACAAAAACTTTAGTTCTTAAAAGGATTGAATCCTTTACCTCTCAATGAAAAATTCGAGGAAGAATATACATTCTCGTGATTTGTATCCAAGAACCTATTTAAAATTGAAAAATTGGATTATTAAATTACGAAACATAATTTTTTTATTGGATCAATACTTCCAATTGAATGAGTATAAGTAAAGGACCCATGGATAAAGATAAAAAGTGTATTTCTAATCGTAACTAAATCTTCAATTTTTCATTTCTATAGGGGAAATTGAAGCAAAACAGCTATTAAACAATGCCTTTGGTTTACTAAAGACATCGATCGATAAATTGTTTTAGCTCGGCAGAAACAAAATGCTTTTCCTAAAGATCTTTCAAATAGAAGTAAAGAACGAAGTAACTAGAAAGATTGTTAAAATAGAAAATATCTTTCTATAGGGATCGTCTAGAAAGCGGGTTGTTCTGAATAGATTCAGACATAAAAGCTGACATAGACGTTATGGGTCGGATTTTTTATTTCGTTCATGTCTAAATATGGGAATTTATCCATCTTCCATAAAGGAGCTGAATGAAACCAAAGTTTCACGTTCAGTTTTGAATTAGAGACGTTAAAAATGATGAATCAACGTCGACTATAACCCCTAGCCTTCCAAGCTAACGATGCGGGTTCGATTCCCGCTACCCGCTTTTACTTTATCATTAAAATCATTATAATCTTTAATATTCAATACGCTAAAAATCAAAAAATGAAATATTTTTTTGATTTTTAAAGAAATTTTTTAAAATATTCAATACAAAGGGTTGAATGAATCGAATTAATGTAATGCATCATTGACTTAAATACTAAATTCTTGGAATTCTTTCAACT